ATTATAAAAAAATCTATTGGAATAAAAGAAATCAGTAAAAAAGTTCCTCGATGGTCATACAAATTAATCAACGATTTGGAACAACAGGAAAGAGAAAGTCAAGAAGAGATGGCGATGGAGTATCAGATTCGCTCAAGAAAAGCTAGACGTGTAGTGATTTTTACTAATAACCAACAGACGATCAATACTAAGACTAATGATCCTGATCAAATAGACGAAGTAGCTTTGATACGTTATTCACAACAATCAGATTTTCGTCGAGACATAATCAAAGGTTCTATGCGCGCTCAAAGGCGTAAAACTGTTATTTGGGAACCGTTTCAAGCAAATGTACATTCCCTTATTTTTTTGGACAGACTAAGCAAATCCCTCCTTTTTTCTTTTGATATCTCCAGACTGATGAAACTCCTTTTTAAAAATAGGATGGAGAATCACGAAGAATTCAAAATTTTAGATTATACAGAAAAACAAATAAAAGAAAAAGAAAAGGACAAAAAAAACAAAAGAAAGGAGAAGGCGCAGATAGAAATAGCGGAAACTTGGGATATCATTCCATTTGCTCACGTAATACGAGGTTCCATGTTAGTAACTCAATCAATTTTTAGAAAATATATTCTATTACCTTCATTGATAATAGCTAAAAATGTTGGCCGTATGTTATTCTTGCAAATTCCTGAATGGTCTGAGGATTTCAAGGAGTGGAATAGAGAAAGACATGTTAAATGCACCTATAATGGTATTCAATTATCAGAAACAGAATTTCCGAAAAATTGGTTACTAGACGGTGTTCAGATAAAGATCTTATTTCCTTTCTGTCTGAAACCTTGGCACGAATCTAAGCTAGGATCATCTCATCAAGATCGAAAGAAAAAGAAAAAAAAAGAGAATTTTTGTTTTTTAACAGTTTGGGGAATGGAAACTGACCTTCCTTTTGGTTCTCCTCGAAAAAGGCCTTCTTTTTTTAAGCCCTTTTTTAAGGAACTCAAAAACAAATTTGGACAATTAAAAAAAAAGTATTTTCTAGTTCTAATAGTTTCAAAAGAAACAAAAGATTGGGTTAGCAAAAGCGTTCCAAGAGTAATAAAAGAATTTTCAAAAGTCAATAGAATTCTATTGAGAGAAGTAGATAAATCAAGCGAAACTAAACAAGAAAAAGATTCTCTAATCAACAATCAGACAATTCATAAATCGTTTAGTCAAATTCGATCTACGAATTGGACTAATTATTCACTGACAGAAAAAAAAACGAAAGATCTAATTGATAGAACAAGCACAATCATAAATCAAATAGAAAGAATTACATTAGAATCACAAAAAAATATTTTCAAAATATTAAAAAGAAAAAATGCTCGATTAATCCGTAAATTACATTATTTTATAAAAATTTTTATTGAAAAGATATATAGAAATATCTTTCTATATATCATGAATATTCCCAGAATCAATACACAACCTTTTCTTGAATCAATAAACAAAATTATTGATAAATACATTTACAATAATGAAACAAATCAAGGAAGAATTGATAAAACAAATCAAGGAAGAATTGATAAAACAAATCAAAATAAAATTCACTTTATTTCCACTATAAAAAAGTCACTTTCTAATATTAATAATGATAATCAAAATTCACCGATTTTTTGTGACTTATCCTACTTGTCACAAGCATATGTATTTTACAAATTATCACAAACCCAAGTTATTAACTTGTATAAATTACAATCTGTTCTTCAATATCACGGAACATCTTTTTTTCTTAAAACTTCAATAAAAGATGATTTTGGAACACAAGGTATATTTCATTCTAAATTAAGTCATAAAAAACTTCGAAATTCTGGAATGAATCAATGGAAAAATTGGTTAAGAGGTCATTATCAATACGATTTATCTCAGATTAAATGGTCTAGATTAATATCACAAAAATGGCGAAATCGAATCAATCAATATTGTATGGCTCAAAATAACGATTTAAACAAACGGGACTTATATGAAAAAGACAAATTAATTCATTATAAAAAACAAAATGATTATGAAGTCTATTTATTACCGAATCAAAAAGAGAACTTTCAAAAATACTATAGATATGATCTTTTATCATATAAATCTATTAATTATGAAAATAAAAAGAACTTATATATTTATGAATCACCGTTACAAGTAAATAAGAACCAAGAAATTTATTCTAATTTCAATCAACATAAATACAAATTATTTGATCTGCTAGAGATTGACCCTATCAATAATTATCTAGGAGAGGGTGATATTATGTATATGGGGAAAAATCTGGATAGAAAATATTTTGATTGGAAAATTATCAATTTTTGTCTTAGAAAAAAAGCCGATATTGAAGCATGGATCGGGATCAATACTAACAGTAATAAAAATACTAAGACCGGCACCAATAATTATCAAATAACTGATAAAATTGATAAGAAAGCTCTTTTTTATCTTACGATTCATCAAGATCAAGAAAGCAATCCATCCAATCAAAAAATATTTTTTTTTGATTGGATGGGAATGAATGAAGAAATACTAAATCGTCCCATATCCAATCTAGAATTTTGGTTCTTCCCAGAATTTGTCTTACTTTATAATGCATATAAAATTAAACCATGGGTTATACCAAGCAAATTACTTCTTTTAAACGTGAATATAAATGAAAATTTTAGTAGAAATAAAAACATCGATCGAAAAGATTTTTTTATACCAGTGAATAAAAAAAAATATTTTGAATTAAAGAATCGAAATCAAGAAGAAAAAGAGCCCGCAGGCCAAGAAGATCTTGGATCCGCTCTCTCAAACCAACAAAAAGATATTGAAGAAGATTATCCGAGATCAGATATGAAAAAACGTAAAAAGAAAAAACAATACAAGAGCAACACGGAAGCAGAATTCCATTTCTTCCTGAAAGGGTATTTGCTTTTTCAATTGAGATGGGATGATAAAAGAATGATCAATAATATCAGGGTATATTGTCTCCTGCTTAGATTGATAAATCCAAAAAAAATTGCTATATCCTATATTCAAAAGAAAGAAATGAATCTGGATATAATGCTGATTCAAAAAAATGTAATTCCTCCTACAGAATTGACGAAAAGGGGGATATTGATGATTGAACCCCTTCGTCTGTTTGTAAAAAACGATGGACGATTTATTATGTATCAAACTCTAGGTATTCCATTAGTTCATAAGAGTAAACAGCAAACTAATCAAAGATATCGAGAAAAAAGATATCTTGATTTTGATGAATCCATTCCAAAACAGCAAAAGATAACTGGAAATAGAGACAAAAATAATTATGATTTGTTTGTTCCTGAAAATATTTTATCATCTAGACGACGTAGAGAATTGAGAATTCTCATTTGTTTCAATTCAAAGAATGGAAATGGTATGGATAGAAATCCAGTATTTTGCAACAGGAACAACGTAAAAGACTGGGGCCAATTTTTGGATGAAAATACACATCTTGATAGAGATAAAAAGAAATTAATTAAATTAAAGTTCTTTCTTTGGCCCAATTATCGATTAGAAGATTTAGCGTGTATGAATCGTTATTGGTTTGATGCCAATAATGGCAGTCGTTTCAGTATGTTAAGGATACATATGTATCCACGATTGAAAATTCGTTGATGATATATTTTTCCTATATATCCTTGTACCATATCTCGTATACGAAAGCAAATAGATCCACACATGCCTTGTCTTACATCCCATTCTAATATACGATACTAATTTCTCAATTTGATCTAGAAATGAATCAACAGAATCTTCGTAATTTTAGGACTAAATTATTCTTCTTTATAAGTGCAGAAATGTACCAGCCTTTTTTATACCTATACGACTCAAATTGAAAATTGGATTGATTATTGATTAATTTCATTTGATAAAATTAGAGTTCATAAAGAAATTAAGATTGTTGTGTATAACAGATTAAAACCACTAGCAATATTATTATTCCTGATCGAAAAAATTCATATTTGTAAAAAAGGGAGGAGATTCTTTTATGGTAAAAAATTCATTCATCTCTGGTATTTCACAAGAAGAAAAAGAAGAAAAGAGAGGGTCTGTAGAATTTCAAGTATTCAGTTTCACCAATAAGATACAGAGACTTACTTCACATCTGGAATTGCACAAAAAAGACTATTTATCTCAAAGAGGTCTGCGAAAAATTCTGGGAAAACGTCAACGACTGTTAGATTATTTGTCAAAAAAAAATAGAGTACGCTATAAAGAATTAATTAGTCGGTTGGGTATTCGAGAGACAAAAACTCGTTAATTTGAAAAATCATTTTGAATTATTCGCTTAAATTTTGATAAACTTCTTTTCGCTTTCAGCAATTCATGGAAGAATGAATCGGGGAAAACCTATGACTTCACCAGCTACAAGAAAAGACCTCATGATAGTCAATATGGGCCCTCACCACCCGTCAATGCATGGTGTTCTTCGACTCATCGTTACTTTAGATGGCGAAGATGTTATTGACTGTGAACCAATATTGGGTTATTTACACAGGGGGATGGAAAAAATTGCGGAAAACCGAACAATTATACAATATTTGCCTTATGTAACACGTTGGGATTATTTAGCTACTATGTTCACAGAAGCAATAACCGTAAATGCACCAGAGCAGTTGGGAAATATTCAAGTACCTAAAAGGGCCAGCTATATCAGAGTAATTATGTTGGAGTTGAGTCGTATAGCTTCTCATTTGTTATGGCTTGGCCCTTTTATGGCTGATATTGGTGCGCAGACCCCCTTCTTCTATATTTTTCGAGAAAGAGAATTGATATATGACCTATTCGAAGCTGCCACCGGTATGCGAATGATGCATAATTATTTTCGTATCGGAGGAGTAGCCGCTGATCTACCTCATGGCTGGATAGATAAATGTTTGGATTTTTGCGATTATTTTTTAACGGGGGTTGCTGAATATCAAAAGCTTATTACACGAAATCCCATTTTTTTAGAACGAGTTGAAGGGGTGGGCATTATTAGCGGAGAGGAAGCAATAAATTGGGGTTTATCAGGACCAATGCTACGAGCTTCTGGAATACAATGGGATCTTCGTAAGGTTGATCATTATGAGTGTTACGATGAATTTGACTGGGAAGTCCAATGGCAAAAAGAGGGGGATTCATTAGCTCGTTATTTAGTACGAATTAGTGAAATGAAAGAATCCATAAAAATTATTCAACAGGCTATAGAAGGAATTCCGGGGGGGCCCTATGAGAATTTAGAAATCCGCCGCTTTGATAGAGTAAAGAATCCCGAATGGAATGATTTTGAATATCGATTTATTAGTAAAAAACCCTCTCCAACTTTTGAATTGTCGAAACAAGAACTTTATGTAAGAGTCGAAGCCCCAAAGGGGGAATTGGGAATTTTTCTGATAGGAGATCAGAGTGTTTTTCCTTGGAGATGGAAAATTCGCCCACCGGGGTTTATCAATTTGCAAATTCTTCCCCAGTTAGTTAAAAGAATGAAATTGGCTGATATTATGACGATCCTAGGTAGCATAGATATCATTATGGGGGAAGTTGATCGTTGAAATGCTAATTGATACAACAGAAGTACAAGCTATCAATTCTTTTTCCAAATTGGAATCCTTAAACGAGGTCTATAAGATCATATGGATGCTTGTCCCTATTTTGACTCCTGTATTAGGAATCACAATAAGTGTACTAGTAATTGTTTGGTTAGAAAGACAAATATCCGCAGGGATACAACAACGTATTGGACCGGAATACGCTGGACCTTTGGGAATTCTTCAAGCTCTAGCAGATGGGATAAAATTACTTTTCAAAGAGAATCTTCTTCCATCTAGAGGAGATACTCATTTATTCAGTATCGGACCATCCATAGCAGTTATATCAATTTTACTAAGTTATTTAGTAATTCCTTTTGGCTATCGCCTTGTTCTAGCCGATCTCAGTATCGGTGTTTTTTTATGGATCGCCATTTCAAGTATTGCTCCCATTGGGCTTCTTATGTCAGGATATGGATCAAATAATAAATATTCCTTTTTAGGTGGTCTACGAGCTGCTGCCCAATCAATTAGTTATGAAATCCCATTAACTCTATGTGTATTATCAATATCTCTACGTGTGATTCGTTGAGACATAAACTTTCCCTATTTCTTTTCTTTCTAGGAAAGAAGTTAAATGAGTTGAATAGATATTTTCATTTTTTTATTCATTATTCGGATTGATAAACTAAACCAGATAGTTATATGAGTGAAAAAAACAGCTTATAAATTTGCAGTAAAAAGATTGAGTCTCATTTCCTATGTACAAGAGTTAAGTAAAAATAAAGATAAGCAGTAGAGGCTGTTTACCCCAAGGTTGGTTGATTAGTCATCATGGCTTGAAGCGGGTTCAAAAGATCAACTGTATGAGGTTTTTACTATCTATTACCATAAATGTACTACCAGGGGGATTGAGCAACAATGAGTGGATGGTTAGGAAGACCAAGGTACACAAAGGATTAGTAATAGAGATTATGTAAGTTATCTAACAGAATACTTCTACATAAAAGGAATTCTAATTGGGGCTTTAAGTTAGTAGAAATCATCAAGCAGTACTCCCCACGATTCCGATCCAGAGTATACTCCTATCCACCGATTTAGTAAATAACTATCAGGAACGAAGTAATCCTTTATTTTTTTAATCCCCTTTTTCTGAGAAAGGAGAATAGGAACGAAAAAAAATAAAATAGAAAGAATTAAATTGAAATAGAAAGATCTCTTTTTTATTCTTTCTTTCCTATATTTATTTCCTATATACATATTTAGAGAAATAGACTTTTTGTCATGATTCATGAACTAATAGAATGTCTAATTCTTTTTCGTAATCGAAAACGATAGGTTGAAATATTTATTGATATTGCTACAAAAAGTATTTTATTGAAAGATTAAGTTATTACTCATATACAACAAATAAAATTTTAAATTATTAAAAGATGAGATCCATTCAGAAGCATTTTTTATTTATTATATTTTTTATTTATTATTCTAAATAGAGCAGACAGAATTCCATTGGTCTAATTCGGGACCTTACGATAGATTTTGACTTTATCTATCCTACAAACATATTAAGATAAATAATATCGAAACGGGTCCTTAGATTTATTTGTAACCCTCGAGGAGCCGTATGAGGTGAAAATCTCACGTACGGTTTTGTACTAGCGATGGGAACAGTAATGTTATCACCGACTATGATTATCTAATAGTTCAAGTACAGTTGATATAGTTGAAGCACAGTCAAAATATGGTTTTTGGGGATGGAATTTGTGGCGTCAACCTATAGGGTTTATCGTTTTTCTAATTTCTTCTCTAGCAGAGTGTGAGAGATTACCTTTTGATTTACCCGAAGCAGAAGAAGAATTAGTAGCAGGCTATCAAACCGAATATTCAGGTATCAAATTTGGTTTGTTTTATGTTGCTTCCTATCTAAATCTACTAGTTTCTTCATTATTTGTAACAATTCTTTACTTGGGCGGTT